TGATCGTGATTTTGAACCTGTTCTTTCCATGACTCCTCTTAACTGAGATAGAGATCCAATGCTTGAAGTAGGAATCAATTTGATTCCACCAAACCTAATATGTACGGTGGATCAAGTCCTATTTAAAAAGGATTCCTTCTTCCTTTCTTTTCAACCCATTTCTCTCTTCTAATCTATTTCTTTTCTGGCTCGGCTATCCCATTTAGCCGAGCCATTTCCTTTTATGCTACTCAGCCGGGCAAAACCAATAAAAAAAAGAAACGCAACAAATCTATTCGCCGAGAAAAGGAGAGAGAGGGATTCGAACCCTCGATAGTTCTTTGTTTCGAACTATACCGGTTTTCAAGACCGGGGCTATCAACCACTCGGCCATCTCTCCGAAAGAAAATTTCTATTTTCTTTTTATCCCATATTTGATTTTTATTCCACCCAATAGAACCCGAACATGGACATATGAGTTGATACTATTACTATCTATAGAAAGATATCGGGTGTAAATCTATAGGTCTATCTATCTGTATATATATAATACAGATGCATGATCCAGCAAGCATGCCCCCTGTTTTGTAAAGTAAAAAAAAATGACCCTCGGTTCCGTGCCCGAATAAAGCGACAAGGGGTGGTAATAAGTCATATAGAATCAATGATGGATTCATGGTAAAATCTTTCCATGATGCATTTTTTTTTTTATTTTTGGCTGATAATGATAAAGATATCAAATGGTATAATTCTTTTGTTGGTAGATTGGAGGATTAGAAACATGACTATTGCTTTCCAGTTGGCTGTTTTTGCATTAATTGCTACTTCATTAATCTTATTGATTAGTGTACCTGTTGTATTTGCTTCTCCTGAGGGTTGGTCGGGTAACAAAAATGTTGTATTTTCCGGTACATCATTGTGGATTGGATTAGTCTTTCTGGTGGGTATCCTTAATTCTCTCATCTCTTGAACCTATTCGTTCTAGATCCAAAAATGAAATGACCCCTCCCTCCGAATTCCTTCAGGTTGTGAGACACATTAAAATTCAATATAAGTCCCAAAAATGCAAATAACGAAAAAGAAAAAATTAGAAAAATTAAAAATAGAGGGAGGGGACAAACTTTTGTGTATTTGTATTGTAAAAATATGTAAAAATGGAAAATAATAAAATGGAAATAAAAAATATACTAAATACATATTTAGTTATTAAGTATTTATTACAAGACGTTTTGAAATAAGAATTATCTAAATATTATATAAATTCGAAATTATATAAATAAATAATATAAATATATATATAAATATATATATAATTATATATAATGCGGATATGGTCGAATGGTAAAATTTCTCTTTGCCAAGGAGAAGATGCGGGTTCGATTCCCGCTATCCGCCCAGGATAATGGGTAAATATATGAAATTCAATCTATTTTATTTATATTTAATAGATAAAGCATTAATTAAGTTTAAGTATACTTAAGTATATAAGTATAGTTGACCGCAGTAGTCTAGTGGTTCTACTCTTCCCTTTCTTTCCCCCCCCCCCCAAAAAAAAAAACGGTAATTAATTATTCGGTTTTTTTGTCGAAAAAATGTTGCGGAGACGGGATTTGAACCCGTGACCTCAAGGTTATGAGCCTTGCGAGCTACCACGCTGCTCTACCCCGCGATGAAGAGACGAACTGAGAATTAATAGACAAACAGGGATTGAATGCGCCCCTCTACCATATCTGTACAAATAGAATAGTCCATTTATACAGAATGGTAAAGAGGACCCTCTATGATCGATGATCATAGAAATTAATAGAAAAATGAAAGGACATTTTTATCCTTACCAACTTGATCTTGTTGCCCCGGGCAACAAACATGCATGAACCATTTCGCGAAGTACGTGTCCGGATAACCCAAAGTCTCGATAGTTAGCTCTCGGTCTTCCGGTCGAAAAACAACGTCGATGAAGGCGTGTAGGTGCACTATTACGTGGTGGAGATTGTAACTTTCCATGAATTTCCCATTTCTCGCTCAACGACGGAACTTTGCTTATTTCTTTTTTTGAGGATCGACGAATCAAATGATATTTTTTTTCCAATTTTTGTCTCTTCTTCTCCCTCTGAATCAAACTTTTTCTTGCCATAATGGTTCAATTCCTATTAGTATCAATGATACAAGTCAGATCCTAGATGTAGAAATATAAGAAGGTAGATCCCTTCTCTATTGAAAGAAATGATATTCTCGCGGATACACCCCCTAAAATAAAGAATTAACCAAACTTGCCCGATGTAGAAGCAATCAAGAAAGCTGCATAAGTAAATATATAACCGACAGAAAAGTGGGCTAATCCAACTAATCTCGCTTGTACAATAGAAAGAGCGACCGGTTTATCTCTCCATCGAATCAAATTAGCTAAAGGTGTGCGTTCATGAGCCCAGGCTAAAGTTTCAATCAATTCTTGCCAATACCCCCGCCAGGAAATTAAGAACATAAATCCAGTAGCCCAAACAAGATGTCCAAATAAGAACAT